GCCCTCGTAGCTTAAATCAAAGCATGGCACTGAAGATGCCAAGATGAGCCCTTATAAGCTCCGAAGACACAAAGGCCTGGTCCTGACTTTAGCGTCAGTTTTGACTAAAATTACACATGCAAGTATCCGCACCCCGGTGAGAATGCCCTTGATCTTCCTCCGAGGACAAGGAGCCGGCATCAGGCACGCAATTCGCAGCCCAAGACGCCTTGCTCAGCCACACCCCCAAGGGAATCCAGCAGTGATAAACATTAAGCCATAAGCGAAAGCTAGACTTAGTTAAAGCCAAGAGAGCCGGTAAAACTCGTGCCAGCCACCGCGGTTATACGAGAGGCTCAAATTGACACTCCACGGCGTAAAGAGTGATTAAAGGAGTACCCCAACTAAAGCCGAACCCCCCTTAGGCCGTCATACGCTTCTAGGGACATGAAGCCCCGAAACGAAAGTAGCTTTAAATAAACACCCCTTGAACTCACGACAGCTAAGAAACAAACTGGGATTAGATACCCCACTATGCTTAGCCTCAAACTTTGGTAATAAAGTACAAATATTACCCGCCAGGGGACTACAAGCACTAGCTTAAAACCCAAAGGACTTGGCGGTGCCTCAAACCCATCTAGAGGAGCCTGTTCTACAACTGATAATCCTCGTTAAACCTCACCACCCCTTGTTAACCCCGCCTATATACCGCCGTCGCCAGCTCACCTTGTGAAAGATAAATAGTGAGCCTAATGAGAATCATCCCAAAACGTCAGGTCGAGGTGTAGCGAATGGGGTGGGAAGAAATGGGCTACATTTTCTGACCATCAGAATATTACGAAAAATGCCATGAAACATGGCGTACAGAAGGTGGATTTAGCAGTAAAGAGAAAACAGAGTGTTCTCTTGAAATCGGCTCTGAGGCGCGTACACACCGCCCGTCACTCTCTTCACCAGTCAAGCAACAAAATATTTAATAAAACTGCAGACTACCTAGAGGAGACAAGTCGTAACATGGTAAGTGTACCGGAAGGTGCACTTGGAACAACTGGAACGTAGCTAAAAATAAAGCACCTCCCTTACACCGAGAAGACGCCCGTGAAAACCTGGCCGCTCCAAGCCAAACAGCTAGCTGAAAAACTAAAAATAACTGAAAACCCATAAATACCCACAACCAAAAACCCAAAACCAAAACATTTAACCTCCCCAGTATAGGCGATAGAAAAGGAAAAATTTAAGCAATAGAAAAAGTACCGCAAGGGAAAGCTGAAAGAGAAATGAAATAACCCGTTAAAGCACAACAAAGCAGAGACTAAACCTCGTACCTTTTGCATCATGATTTAGTAAGTACAATCAAGCGAAGAGAACTTTAGTTTGAAACCCCGAAACTAGACGAGCTACTCCGGGGCAGCCTACACCAGGGCCAACCCGTCTCTGTGGCAAAAGAGTGGGAAGACCCCCGAGTAGAGGTGACAAACCTATCGAGTCTAGTTATAGCTGGTTGCTTAGGAAATGAATTTTAGTTCAGCCCCACCCGTTCTTTAAATCAAAAATACCCAAAAAGAATAAAAGTTACCCGTAGGAGTTAGTCAAAGGAGGTACAGCTCCTTTGAAAAAGAACACAACCTTTCCAGGAGGATAAAGATCATAATATTCAAGGTAAACTGCTTCAGTGGGCCTAAAAGCAGCCAACTGTCAATAGAAAGCGTTAAAGCTCCAGCAGAAGAAAACCCCTAATTCCGATAAAAAATCATATTCCCCTTAATATACTAAGCCGTTCTATGCTAACATAGAAGAGATAATGCTAAAATGAGTAATAAGAAGAAACGATCTTCTCCCTGCACACCTGCAAGTCAGATTGGACCACCCACTGACAACTAACGAACCCTAAACAAGAGGGCATCATCTTCAATAAACACAAATCAGGAAAACCCCATGAAGCAAATCGTTAACCCAACACAGGAATGCACAAAGGAAAGACACAAGGAGAGAGAAGGAACTCGGCAAACACGAGCCTCGCCTGTTTACCAAAAACATCGCCTCTTGCTAAAAAAGAAGTATTAGAGGTCCCGCCTGCCCAGTGACATATAAGTTAAACGGCCGCGGTATTCTGACCGTGCTAAGGTAGCGTAATCACTTGTCTTTTAAATGAAGACCCGTATGAACGGCATCACGAGGGCTCAACTGTCTCCTCTCCCCAGTCAATGAAATTGATCTGCCCGTGCAGAAGCGGACATAAAAACATAAGACGAGAAGACCCTATGGAGCTTAAGACAAAAAGCCAAACATGTTAAACGACCTATAAACCAATTTGGGATAAAAAGTACCTAAACCATATGCCATCTGGCTAAAATGTCTTCGGTTGGGGCGACCTCGGAGGAAAAACAAGCCTCCGCATGGACTGGGGGCACACCCCTAAAACTGAGATACACAAATCTAAGTAACAAAAATTTTGACCAATAATGACCCGGACCAAATCCGATCAACGAACCAAGTTACCCTAGGGATAACAGCGCAATCCCTTCCCAGAGTCCATATCGACGAAGGGGTTTACGACCTCGATGTTGGATCAGGACATCCTAATGGTGCAGCCGCTATTAAGGGTTCGTTTGTTCAACGATTAAAGTCCTACGTGATCTGAGTTCAGACCGGAGAAATCCAGGTCGGTTTCTATCTATGATGTAACTTCTCCCAGTACGAAAGGGCCGGAGAAGTGAGGCCCCTACTAACAAGCAAGCCTCTCCCCCACCTGCTGAAAACAAATAAAACAGGAAACGGGGTCCAACACAAACAAACGGAAATAACGAAACACTAAGGTGGCAGAGCCTGGTAATTGCAAAAGGCCTAAGCCCTTTCACCAGAGGTTCAAATCCTCTCCTCAGTTATAACCACCCTAATCACACACATCATCAACCCCCTGACCTACATCGTCCCCGTATTACTAGCCGTAGCATTCCTAACCCTACTAGAACGAAAAGTACTGGGATATATGCAACTTCGTAAAGGACCAAACGTAGTAGGACCCTACGGACTACTTCAACCCATTGCAGACGGAGTAAAACTATTTATTAAAGAACCAGTACGACCATCAACCGCATCTCCAGTCTTATTTCTCGCAACCCCAATATTAGCCCTAACCCTCGCCCTCACCCTATGAGCCCCAATACCAATCCCCTATCCCGTAGTAGACCTAAACTTAGGCATCCTATTTGTCCTAGCACTTTCAAGCCTAGCAGTATATTCAATTCTAGGCTCTGGCTGAGCCTCAAACTCAAAATATGCTTTAATTGGGGCGCTACGCGCTGTAGCACAGACTATTTCTTATGAAGTGAGCCTAGGACTAATCCTATTATCAGCCATTATTATTACCGGGGGCTTCACACTACACACCTTCAATGTAGCCCAAGAAACAACATGACTTGTAGCCCCAGCATGGCCCCTTGCAGCCATGTGATATGTATCCACACTAGCAGAAACAAATCGTGCTCCCTTTGACCTAACAGAGGGGGAGTCAGAACTTGTTTCAGGATTTAACGTAGAATATGCCGGAGGACCATTCGCCCTATTTTTTCTAGCAGAATACTCCAACATCTTACTAATAAATACCCTCTCTACAATCCTCTTCCTAGGTGCGTTCCACATCCCACTTTACCCAGAACTCACAGCGCTGAATCTAATAACCAAAGCTGCCCTATTATCAGTTGTTTTCCTATGAGTCCGAGCCTCCTACCCACGATTCCGGTACGATCAGCTTATACACCTGGTATGAAAAAACTTCCTGCCAATCACACTAGCCCTAGTCATCTGACACATAGCTCTCCCAATCGCACTAGCAGGACTCCCCCCACAAACCTAAAGCATGAGGAAATATGCCTGAATGCCAAAGGGCCACTTTGATAGAGTGGATAATAAGGGTTAAACTCCCTTTATTTCCTAGAAAGAAGGGACTTGAACCCATCCTCAAGAGATCAAAACTCTTGGTGCTTCCACTACACCACTTCCTAGTAAAGTCAGCTAATAAAGCTCTCGGGCCCATACCCCAAGAATGTTGGTTAAAATCCTTCCTTTACTAATAGCACTATATGTACTCAGCATCCTAATCTTCAGCATAGGCCTAGGAACAATACTTACCTTTGCCAGCTCCCACTGATTTCTAGCCTGAATAGGCCTAGAAATTAACACCCTAGCCATTATTCCCCTCATAGCTAAATCACACCACCCTCGCGCCACAGAAGCAACCACCAAATACTTTATTATCCAAGCAGTAGCCGCCGCCCTAATCCTATTTGCCTCTGCCACCAATGCCTGAATAACAGGAGAATGAGACATCAAACAACTAACCCACCCCCTCGCCACCAATACAGTCATGCTAGCTCTAGCCCTAAAACTCGGACTTGCCCCCCTACACCTATGAATGCCGGAAGTACTTCAAGGGGTCACCCTAACCACAGGATTAATCGTCTCAACCTGACAAAAACTCGCCCCAATAGCCCTACTCTACCAAATCGCCCCCGCAGTAAATCCCACACTACTACTCACCCTAGGAATCACCTCAGCACTCGTAGGAGGTTGAGGAGGAATTGACCAAACACAGCTCCGGAAACTACTAGCATATTCATCCATTACGCACATAGGATGAATAATTATCGTACTTAAATTCATGCCAGGCCTCATATTACTAAACCTAGTAATCTACGTGCTAATAACTTCAACAGTATTCATGGCACTAAAAGAAGTCTCAGCCACAAAAATCAACACCTTGGCCCTCACATGACCCAAAGCCCCCACCCTCACCGCACTACTCATGCTCTCCACCCTTTCCCTAGCTGGCCTCCCCCCACTAACCGGATTCATACCGAAATGATTGATTCTACAAGAACTCACAAAACAAGAACTACCCCTAATCGCCACTCTAATAGCAATAACAGCGCTACTATCACTATTTTTCTACACACGAATATGCTACGCGATAACACTAACTATTTCACCCGGAACAAACAACAACTACACAACCTGACGACTGCACAAAATACGAAAACACCTGCCCCTAGCAATCTCTACCACCGGCACACTCATACTCCTACCCTTGACCCCAGCAATGACAACAATATTATAAAAACTTAGGATAGCATTAAGACCGAAAGCCTTCAAAGCTTTAAGCAGGAGTGAAAATCTCCTAGTTTTTGATAAGGCTTACGGGATTTTAACCCATATTTCATGAATGCAACTCAAACACTTTAATTAAGCTAAAGCCTTTATAGATGAGAAGGCCTCGATCCTACAAACTCTTAGTTAACAGCTAAGCGCTCCAGCCAGCGAGCATTCATCTAGTCTTCCTCCCGCCGAAAGGGGACCAAGGCGGGAGGAAGCCCCGGCAGGCTGTAAGCCTACGTCTTCAGATTTGCAATCTGACGTGTCTTCACTACGGGGCTTGGAAAGAAGAGGAATTTAACCCCTGTTCGCGGAACTACAATCCGCCGCTTAAACACTCAGCCATCTTACCTGTGGCAATCACTCGCTGATTCTTTTCTACTAATCACAAAGATATTGGCACCCTTTATTTAGTATTCGGTGCCTGAGCAGGGATGGTGGGGACAGCCCTAAGCCTTTTAATTCGGGCAGAACTAAGCCAACCCGGAGCCCTTTTAGGAGATGACCAAATTTATAATGTTATCGTTACAGCACACGCTTTCGTAATGATCTTCTTTATGGTTATACCCGTAATAATTGGAGGCTTCGGAAACTGACTCGTTCCCCTAATGATCGGCGCCCCCGACATAGCATTCCCGCGAATAAACAACATAAGCTTCTGACTCCTACCCCCGTCATTTCTCCTTCTACTCTCTTCCTCTGGGGTTGAGGCAGGGGCAGGAACAGGCTGAACAGTATACCCCCCACTTGCTAGCAACCTAGCACATGCCGGGGCATCCGTCGACCTAACCATCTTCTCCCTACACCTTGCAGGTATCTCATCAATTCTTGGGGCTATTAACTTCATTACCACAATCATTAACATGAAACCCCCAGCAATCTCACAATATCAAACACCCCTATTTGTATGATCAGTACTTGTCACTGCAGTCTTGCTACTCCTATCTCTACCAGTCCTAGCCGCAGGCATTACCATGCTACTTACGGATCGAAATCTTAATACAACATTCTTTGACCCGGCAGGAGGGGGAGACCCAATTCTGTACCAACATCTGTTCTGATTCTTCGGCCACCCCGAGGTGTATATCCTAATCCTCCCTGGGTTCGGAATAATCTCGCACATCGTCGCATATTATGCCGGCAAAAAAGAACCGTTTGGCTACATAGGAATAGTGTGAGCTATAATGGCCATCGGCCTTCTAGGGTTCATTGTCTGAGCACACCACATATTTACAGTAGGCATAGATGTAGACACACGAGCCTATTTTACATCCGCCACAATAATTATCGCCATCCCCACTGGAGTCAAAGTATTCAGCTGACTAGCCACACTGCATGGGGGCTCTATTAAATGAGACACACCCCTTCTCTGAGCCCTAGGGTTCATCTTCCTCTTTACTGTTGGGGGCTTAACAGGAATTGTACTAGCCAACTCCTCCCTAGATATTGTCCTACACGATACATACTATGTCGTCGCACATTTCCACTACGTCCTCTCTATAGGAGCTGTATTTGCCATCATAGGAGCCTTTGTTCACTGATTCCCGCTATTTACAGGCTACACCCTTCACAGTACTTGAACTAAAATCCACTTCGGAGTAATGTTTTTAGGAGTAAACCTAACTTTCTTCCCCCAACATTTTCTAGGACTGGCAGGAATGCCACGACGATACTCAGATTACCCAGACGCATATACCCTATGAAACACAGTCTCATCCATCGGATCCCTAATCTCCCTCATGGCAGTAATTATGTTCTTATTCATTTTATGAGAAGCATTCGCCGCCAAACGAGAAGTCCTATCCGTAGAACTTACAGCTATAAATGTAGAGTGACTTCATGGTTGTCCTCCCCCATACCACACATTCGAGGAACCAGCCTTCGTTCAAGTTCAATCAGCTTTCGAGAAAGGAAGGAGTTGAACCCCCATATGTCGGTTTCAAGCCGACCGCATAACCACTCTGCCACTTTCTTATATTAAGATACTAGTAAAAACGGAATTACACTGCCTTGTCAAGGCAAAATTGTGGGTTAAATCCCCGCGTACCTTAAATCAACAAATGGCACACCCGTCACAATTAGGATTTCAAGACGCAGCTTCACCTGTAATAGAAGAATTACTACACTTCCACGACCACGCACTGATAATCGTGTTCTTAATCAGCACCCTAGTACTGTATATTATCGTGGCAATAGTTACCACCAAACTTACAAACAAGTATATCCTGGACTCCCAAGAAATTGAAATTGTTTGAACTATTCTACCAGCAGTAATCCTCATTCTCATTGCACTTCCATCACTACGCATTCTTTACCTAATAGACGAAATTAACGACCCACACTTAACAATTAAAGCTATAGGACATCAATGATACTGAAGTTACGAATACACCGACTACGAAGACCTGGGATTTGACTCCTACATAGTCCCCACGCAAGAACTAAACCCTGGACAATTCCGACTATTAGAGACAGACCACCGGATAGTAGTTCCCATAGAAGCCCCAGTACGAGTACTCGTTTCCGCTGAAGACGTTCTACACTCTTGAGCAGTACCAGCCCTAGGAGTAAAAATAGACGCAGTACCAGGACGCCTGAACCAAACAGCATTCATTGCCTCTCGCCCAGGAGTATACTATGGTCAATGCTCTGAAATCTGCGGCGCTAACCACAGCTTTATACCAATTGTTGTTGAAGCAGTACCACTACAACACTTTGAAAACTGATCTTCACTAATAATGGAAGACGCCTCACTAAGAAGCTGAACAGGGAATAGCGTTAGCCTTTTAAGCTAAAGAATGGTGACTCCCAACCACCCATAGTGACATGCCTCAATTAAACCCCGCCCCCTGACTCGCCATCCTGCTGTTTTCTTGACTAATATTTTTAATTATTATTCCCACAAAAGTTATAGGACACCTATTCACCAATGAACCAAGTGTTCAAAGTGCTGAAAAACCTAAGCCTGAGCCCTGAAACTGACCATGACACTAAACTTCTTTGACCAATTCATAAGCCCCACACACCTGGGTATTCCCCTGATTGCCCTCGCACTAAGCCTGCCTTGAGTACTATTCCCCACCCCCTCAGCCCGCTGATTAAACAATCGACTTTTAACACTCCAAGGATGATTCATCAACCGATTTACTCAACAACTCCTGCTTCCCCTAAACGTTGGAGGACACAAATGAGCCCTCCTTTTCACATCCCTTATGGTATTTTTAATTACACTTAATCTCCTAGGCCTACTACCCTACACATTTACCCCAACAACACAATTATCCCTCAATATAGGGTTCGCCGTCCCACTCTGACTAGCTACAGTAATTATTGGAATACGAAACCAACCCACTGCCGCCCTGGGACACTTACTGCCAGAAGGCACACCCGTCCCACTAATCCCGGTACTTATTATTATCGAAACAATTAGCCTATTTATTCGTCCCCTGGCTCTAGGAGTACGGCTTACCGCCAACCTAACCGCAGGCCACCTATTAATTCAACTTATCGCTACAGCCGCCTTTGTTCTCGCCCCGATAATACCCACTGTTGCTATTTTAACAACAACAGTGCTATTCCTGCTCACACTTCTAGAAGTAGCAGTTGCCATAATTCAAGCCTATGTATTCGTGCTTCTATTAAGCCTCTACCTGCAAGAAAACGTATAATGGCACACCAAGCACACGCATACCACATAGTAGACCCCAGCCCCTGGCCCCTAACAGGCGCAATCGCCGCCTTATTAGTGACATCAGGAACCGCTATATGATTCCACTTTCAATCGACCACACTTGTATCATTAGGGATAGTACTGATACTACTCACCATGTATCAATGATGACGAGACATCGTACGAGAAGGCACCTTCCTAGGTCACCACACCCCTCCCGTACAAAAAGGCCTGCGATACGGCATAATTCTATTCATCACATCAGAAGTATTCTTCTTCCTCGGATTTTTCTGGGCATTTTATCACTCAAGCCTTGCGCCTACACCAGAACTAGGAGGGTGCTGACCCCCCACTGGAATCACAACCCTTGACCCATTCGAAGTGCCTCTACTTAACACAGCTGTACTGCTAGCCTCCGGAGTAACAGTAACCTGAGCCCACCACAGCCTGATAGAAGGAGAACGTAAACAGGCGATCCACTCCCTCTTTATCACTATTATTCTAGGGTTCTACTTCACCTTTTTACAAGCAATAGAATACTACGAAGCCCCCTTTACTATCGCCGACGGCGTATACGGTGCAACTTTTTTCGTCGCCACTGGCTTCCACGGGCTCCATGTTATCATCGGCTCTACTTTTTTAGCTGTCTGCCTTCTACGACAAGTCAAATACCACTTTACATCAGAACACCACTTTGGATTTGAAGCTGCCGCATGATATTGACACTTCGTTGATGTCGTATGATTATTCCTTTATGTCTCCATCTACTGATGAGGCTCATAATCTTTCTAGTATTAATGTTAGTACAAGTGACTTCCAATCATTTAGCCTTGGTTAAACCCCAAGGAAAGATAATGAACCTAATTACAACAATTTTAACTATTACTACCCTACTAACCTGCGTGCTTGCGATTGTATCGTTCTGACTCCCCCAAATAAACCCAGACGCAGAAAAACTATCACCCTATGAGTGCGGATTTGACCCCCTGGGATCCGCCCGACTCCCCTTCTCACTACGGTTTTTCCTAGTGGCCATCCTTTTCCTCCTATTTGACCTAGAAATTGCCCTCCTTCTCCCCCTCCCATGAGGAAACCAACTCCTTATTCCCATACAAACGTTCTTTTGAGCCTCAGCAATCCTCATTCTACTAACCCTAGGCCTAATTTATGAGTGACTTCAAGGGGGCCTTGAATGAGCTGAATAGGCGGTTAGTCCAAAGCAAGATTACTGATTTCGGCTTAGTAGATTATGGTTCAACTCCATAACCGTCTTATGACCCCTGTACACTTCAGCTTTACCTCAGCATTCATCTTAGGGTTCATGGGCCTAGCCTTTAACCGAATACATCTACTATCTGCCCTTCTATGTTTAGAAGGCATGATATTATCTTTGTACATTGCGCTAGCCCTGTGAGCACTAAAACTTGACTCAATAACTTTCTCCGCAGCCCCCATCCTCCTACTAGCCTTTTCAGCCTGCGAAGCTAGCGCAGGCCTAGCCCTGCTAGTAGCCACCTCCCGAACACACGGGACAGACCACCTGCGAGCCCTAAATCTCCTACGATGCTAAAAATTCTAATTCCCACGATTATGTTATATCCTACAACCTGATTAGTCAACAAGAAATGACTCTGAGCAACAGCCACAGCCCAAAGCCTAATTATTGCCCTCATGAGCCTCAACTGACTAAAATGAGACTCAGAAAGCGGGTGAGCAACCTCCAACTCCTACATAGCTACGGACCCCCTATCCACACCCCTCCTAGTACTAACCTGCTGACTGCTCCCCCTCATGATTCTGGCAAGTCAAAACCACATTTCCCCAGAACCAGAAAATCGGCAACGAACCTACATTACCCTTCTAATCTCCCTTCAAGTCTTCTTAATCATAGCGTTTGGGGCAACTGAGATCATTATATTTTATGTTATATTTGAAGCCACCCTCATCCCAACCCTAATTATTATCACCCGCTGAGGCAATCAAACAGAGCGACTCAACGCAGGCATCTACTTCTTATTTTATACCCTAGCAGGGTCTCTCCCCCTCCTAGTAGCCCTCCTCATCATACAAAAAGACTTAGGAACCCTATCAATATTAACTATCCAATATACTCAGCCCATATCCATAACCTCCTGAGGGGACAAGATCTGATGAGCAGGCTGCCTAATCGCCTTCCTTGTAAAAATGCCCCTCTACGGAGTACACCTCTGATTACCCAAGGCCCATGTAGAAGCTCCAGTAGCCGGCTCCATAGTACTGGCGGCCGTCTTACTAAAACTAGGGGGCTATGGAATAATACGAATAATAGTTATACTTAATCCCCTAACCAAAGAAATAGCCTATCCATTCATCATCCTAGCCCTCTGAGGGATTATCATAACAGGGTCCATCTGTCTTCGACAAACAGACCTTAAATCCATAATTGCCTACTCATCTGTCAGTCACATAGGACTAGTGGCAGGGGGCATCCTAATCCAAACCCCTTGAGGATTCACGGGAGCAATCATCCTGATAATTGCCCACGGCCTGGTCTCATCAGCCCTCTTTTGCCTAGCAAACACCAACTACGAACGCATCCACAGCCGGACCCTACTACTAGCCCGAGGACTTCAAATAATCTTGCCACTCATAGCCGCCTGATGATTCTTAGCAAACCTTGCCAACCTTGCACTACCCCCACTTCCCAACCTCATGGGAGAACTTATAATCATTACGTCTATATTTAACTGATCCTGACTAACAATTATCCTAACGGGCCTGGGGACATTAATTACAGCCAGCTATTCATTATACATGTTCCTTATAACACAACGAGGGCCCGTCCCCAACCACATTATTGCCCTAGAGCCCTCACACACCCGAGAGCACCTCCTCATTGCGATACACCTAATTCCGGTGCTTCTACTAGTACTAAAACCAGAACTAATATGAGGCTGATGTCTATGTTAATATAGTTTAAACAAAACGTTAGATTGTGATTCTAAAAATAGGAGTTAAACCCTCTTTATTTACCGAGAGAGGCGTAAAGCATTAAGAACTGCTAATTCCTTAACACCAGAGTTAAAATCCCTGGCTCCCTCACGTCTTTAAAGGATAATAGATCATCCATTGGTCTTAGGAACCAAAAACTCTTGGTGCAACTCCAAGTAAAGACTATGCACCCAACAACTCTAATCTTTAACTCAAGCCTAATTATCATTTTTGCCCTACTGCTCTTCCCAATTTTAACTACAATAAACCCCACCCCCCTAAAAAAAGACTGAGCCGCCACACATGCAAAAACCGCCGTCCAACTAGCATTCTTTGTAAGTCTGCTCCCACTATTCATCTTTCTAGACCAAGGAATAGAAACAATCACAACGAACTGGCAATGAATAAACACAATAACCTTCGACATCAACACAAGCTTTAAGTTCGACCAATATTCAATCATCTTTACACCAATCGCCCTCTACGTCACTTGATCAATTCTAGAGTTCGCCACATGATACATACATGCAGACCCAAACATCAACCGATTTTTCAAATATTTACTTATATTCTTAATTGCTATAATCATTTTAGTTACTGCCAACAACATATTTCAACTCTTCATTGGGTGGGAAGGAGTAGGAATCATGTCATTCCTACTAATCGGTTGGTGATACGGCCGGGCTGATGCCAACACCGCAGCCCTTCAAGCCGTAGTGTATAACCGAGTTGGAGATATCGGACTAATCCTAAGTATAGCCTGACTAGCAATAAATACCAACTCATGAGAAATTCAACAGCTATTCGCCGTATCAAAAGAAATAGACCTGACAATACCCCTAATAGGACTGATTCTAGCAGCAACAGGAAAATCAGCCCAACTAGGCCTCCACCCCTGACTGCCCTCGGCGATAGAAGGTCCTACACCAGTATCTGCCCTACTGCATTCCAGCACGATAGTAGTAGCAGGAATTTTCCTACTAATTCGGCTCCACCCCCTGATAGAAAACAATCAAACTGCCCTAACAATCTGCCTATGCTTAGGGGCCCTGACCACCCTATTCACCGCCACATGCGCACTCACACAAAACGACATCAAAAAAATTGTTGCATTCTCAACATCCAGCCAGCTAGGACTAATAATAGTAACAATCGGACTAAATCAACCACAACTTGCCTTCCTACACATTTGCACTCACGCATTCTTTAAAGCTATACTATTCCTCTGCTCCGGCTCAGTAATCCACAGCCTAAACGATGAACAAGACATCCGTAAAATAGGCGGCCTACACAACATACTCCCATTTACCTCCTCTTGTATAACAATTGGGAGCCTAGCCCTTACCGGCACCCCCTTCCTAGCAGGATTCTTCTCAAAAGACGCCATCATCGAAGCCCTCAACACATCCTACCTAAACGCCTGAGCCCTCACCCTCACCCTAATCGCCACAGCATTCACAGCAGTCTACAGCTTCCGAGTCATCTTCTTTGCCTCCATGGGACACCCACGGTTCCTGCCCCTCTCCCCCATCAATGAAAATAACCCTGCAGTAATCAACCCAATCAAACGTCTAGCCTGAGGGAGCATCGTAGCAGGACTAATTATTACTGCAAACTTCCTCCCAACAAAAACTCCTGTAATGACCATACCCCCCTTACTCAAACTTGCCGCCCTACTAGTAACCATTATAGGACTCCTTACAGCCATGGAACTCGCAAACTTAACAAATAAACAATTCAAAATCACACCCCTAATTATTCCCCACAACTTCTCCAACATATTGGGGTACTATCCAGCCATCATTCACCGACTACTACCAAAACTTAACCTGACCCTCGGACAAACAATAGCAACCCAAGTAGTAGACCAAACATGATTTGAAAAAGCAGGGCCCAAAGGAATCGCAGCAAGCCAAATCCCCATAATTAAAACAGTTAACAGCGCCCAACAGGGCATCATCAAAGCATATCTGGCTGTCTCCTTCTTAACCGTACTTTTTACAGCCCTACTAATAACTTACACCTAACGGCCCGAAGCGTCCCGCGACTAAGACCCCGAGTTAGTTCCAACACCACAAAAAGAGTTAAAAACAAAGCCCAGCCACAAATAAGTAGCATTCAACCCCCCGAAGAATAAATATATGCAACCCCACTACAATCCCCACGAACTACTGAAAAATGCTCGTACTCATCAGCAACAACCCAGCTAAAATCATATCAACCCCCAGACAAAGCGAAAACCCCTAAAACTACCACCGAGATATAAAAAACAACATAACCTAAAACAGACCAACTCCCCCAAGCCTCAGGATAGGGCTCAGCAGCCAACGCCGCAGAATAAGCAAAAACCACTAATATTCCCCCCAAATAAATAAGAAATAAAATTAAAGATAAAAAAGACCCTCCGTGACTAGCCAAGACCCCACACCCAGCTGCAGCCGCCACAACCAATCCCAAAGCTGCAAAATAAGGAGCAGGATTAGAAGCCACAGCAACAAGACCCAACACCAACCCAACTAAGAACAAAAAAATAAAATAAGTCATAATTTCTACCCGGACTTTAACCGAGACCAACGACTTGAAAAACCACCGCTGTTATTCAACTATAGAAACCTAATGGCCAACCTACGAAAAACCCACCCCATCCTAAAAATTGTTAACGATGCCCTAGTAGACCTCCCATCCCCCTCCAACATCTCAGCATGATGGAATTTTGGATCCCTCCTTGGGCTATGTCTTATTATACAAATCCTCACAGGCCTCTTTCTAGCCATACACTACACAGCCGACATCTCAACAGCCTTCTCTTCCGTGACCCACATCTGTCGAGATGTAAACTACGGCTGACTAATTCGCAACATTCATGCAAACGGAGCCTCCTTCTTTTTCATCTGCATCTACATGCACATTGCTCGAGGACTGTACTATGGATCATACCTACAAAAAGAAACATGATTTGTAGGGGTAATTCTACTGTTCCTGACTATAATAACAGCCTTTGTCGGATATGTACTCCCCTGAGGACAAATATCCTTCTGAGGAGCTACAGTCATCACAAATCTTCTATCAGCCGTACCATATGTAGGAAATGCCCTAGTACAGTGAATTTGAGGCGGATTCTCTGTAGACAACGCCACACTCACCCGATTCTTCGCATTCCACTTTCTATTCCCCTTCGCCATCGTAGGAGCCACAGTAATTCACCTGCTATTTTTACACGAAACAGGGTCAAACAACCCAACAGGCCTCAACTCCGACGCAGACAAAATCTCATTCCACCCATACTTTTCATACAAAGACCTACTAGGGTTTGCTATCCTAATCATTGCTTTAACATCAATCGCCCTATTTACCCCAAACCTCCTAGGAGACCCAGACAACTTCACCCCAGCTAACCCACTAGTCACACCACCACACATTAAGCCAGAGTGATACTTCCTATTCGCATACGCTATCCTACGATCCATCCCCAACAAACTAGGAGGAGTCCTAGCACTACTAGCCTCAATCCTTGTACTTATAGTTGTCCCGATCCTACACACGTCAAAACAGCGAGGTCTGACATTCCGACCCCTCACACAATTTCTATTCTGAACGCTAGTAGCAGATATAGTAGTACTAACCTGAATTGGAGGCATACCAGTAGAACACCCATTTATTATTATTGGACAAGTAGCATCAACCGTTTATTTCATACTATTCCTTATATTTATCCCCCTAGCAGGATGAGTCGAAAACAAGGCACTTGAATCAAGTTGCCCTAGTAGTTTAATATTATAAGCACCGGTCTTGTAATCCGGAAATTGAAGGTTAAAATCCTCCCTAGCGCTAAATCACAGAGAAGAGAATCAAACTCCCATCCTTAGCTCCCAAAGCTAAGATTTTAGTTAAACTACCCCTGCCTATACAGTATCATAAACGATACAACAAATGTAGTTTAAACCAGACAGGTATGCACTATATTACATACTATGTATTATCTTACATATATTATATGTATTAGGACATATTATGTATAATCGTACATTTTCCTGTTTATAAGACATTAATCATTTTTTTAGCATAAATCCTGCAAAAGTAGATAATATGTAACACTTTACATATTATCCTAGTTCTAGAATTTATAACTGGTCAAATTAAAGAAAATCAACTATAATATTTAGTAATAAAAACTAGAACGGACATAAACCACACAAATCATTGTTTACATGAACTCCTATCGACACAAAGAAATTGCTTGCCTCGACATTACCTATCACACCCATATTCATCGAGGTATCCACATCCTTGCCAATATTAATTAATCATGTAATAAGAGACCACCAACCGGTGATATCAGGTGAAATCGTTTATTGACGGTCAGGGACAAATAAAGTGGGGGTCGCACAAACTACACTATTACTGGCATCTGGTTCCTATTTCAGGGCCCCACATCCTAAAACTCCCTACAACTTGCACTATATCTGGCATTTGATTAATGGTGGTATACATACTCCTCGTTACCCACCAAGCCGGGCGTTAACTTAATTGGCATCTGGTATCTTTTTTTGGTTTTCCTTTCAACTGACATGTGAGACACCATCTAATCAAAATAATAAGGTTGTACATTTTAGAACTGGAAGAATTAAATAAGTCCCACGTAATAATGATATTCCTTTAAGAATTGCATTAATCTCTATCAGGTGCATATAGCAGTACATCAATCCTACATATATAGAGATCTCCCCCTCTGACTTATTTTCGTCAAACCCCCCTACCCCCTACGCCCGGACTAGCCCATTACTTTCCTGACAAACCCCTAAACAGGAAAAGGCCGACCAACGTAGCGAAACACCCACCACATTTTACATGTATTATATTAAGAAAAATTTATTATACA